GAAAATAAAATTAAATAAAATAATAATAATAATAGAAATAATAATAAATTTATAATTAATAATATAATTATAAATAGAATATTAAGTATAAATAGAATATTAAGATAAATAGAATATTAAGATAAATAGAATATTAAGTATAAATAGAATATTAAGATTTCATCTTCTAATTTGAATTCGTTCGTTTGTTTTCTTGATTGTATTCTTTTTTCAACACTAATATTGACAACAGTGTCTCAAACAAATATAATCCGATCGTGAATAAATCGATCTATTTATTCACGTTACCGTTCCATATGCTTTTTTTTTACTTCATCAAATAGTGGGTTCGTTGTATTTTCTGTGATACAAACAAGAAGTTCTTTTTTGATTCAAAGGTAAAAAAGGTAAATAGAAAAAAAAAATAAAAATTTATAAAATAAAAAATAATGTATAACATAGTAAACAAAGAGGTGATCTATAATTTTGGATTTTCTTTTTTATTTGAGAAAATTTCTTTTATTTTCATCTGATCTGTTCATTTGTATGTTCAGAATCGATTCGCCTTCGACATTTTGAATTTTTTTTTCTTTCTATTTTTCTATATTAATGTCATATTTTATTAGACAATTCAATCTTTTTTTTTTCCTTTTTATTGCGATTGGATCTACACATCCTATTTTCTTAATTTTAGTAGGGTTGCTAACTCAATGGTAGAGTACTCGGCTTTTAAGCGCGATTCAATTTTTTACACATTTCTATGAAGCAATTGGTTCGTCCATACCATCGGTAGAGTTTGTAAGACCACGACTGATCCAGAAAGGAATGAATGGAAAAAGCAGCATGTCGTATCAATGGCGAATTCAAAAAATATTTCATTCTTATTGGATCCGGCCAAAATTTTTCTTTGAATTCTTTGGCTCGAAACAAAAAAAATTCAGTTGGGTTGAATTAATAAAGGGATAGAGCTTGGCGGCTCCAATTATAGGGAAACAAAAAGCAACGAGTTTTCATTTTGAATTTGAATGATTCCCCCATCTAATTGTATGTTAAAAATAGATTAGTGCTTGATGGGGGAAAAGCTTTTCCCACGAATGGATTATTGATTTTTGTTATGAGTCCTAACTATTAGCTATTCTCCATTATGAGGTGGCGATAAATGTGTAGAAGAAAGAGTATATTGATAAAGATATTCTTTTTTTTTTCCAAAATCAAAAGAGCGATTGGGCTGAGAAAATAAAGGATTTCTAACTAGCTTGTTATCCTAGAACAATTAGATGGAAAAAGCGAGGAGAGAGAGTCCGTTGATGGGTTTTACTTGTTTTCTAGGTATCTCTTCATATTCATTTTTGATTCTAATTCGAATATAGAATACTCTGTTTTGACTGTATCGCACTATGTATCATTTGATAATCCAATGAATCCCTGATCCTTTGACCAAATTGAATTTCAAAAATGGAAGAATATCAAGTATATTTAGAACTAGATAGATCTCGCCAGCAGGACTTCCTATACCCACTTATTTTTCGGGAGTATATTTATGGACTCGCTTATGGTCATGATTTAAATATAAATAGATCAATTTTGGTGGAAAATGTAGGTTATGACAATAAATCTAGTTTATTAATTGTAAAACGTTTAATTACTCGAATGTATCAACAGAATCATTTGATTATTTCTGCTAATGATTCTAACAAAAATCAATTTGGGTATAAGAAGAATTTGTATTCTCAAAAAATATCAGAGGTTTTTGCCGTCGTCGTGGAAATTCCATTTTCCCTACAATTAAGTTCTTCCTTAGAGGAGGCAGAAATCGTAAAATCTTATAATAATTTGCGATCAATTCATTCAATTTTTCCGTTTTTCGAGGATAAATTTACATATTTAAATTATGTGTCAGATGTACGAATACCCTATCCTATCTATCTGGAAATCTTGGTTCAAACCCTTCGATACTGGGTGAAAGATGCCCCTTTCTTTCATTTATTAAGGTTCTTTCTTTATGAGTATTGTAATTGGAATACTTTTATTACTCCAAAAAACTCGATTTCTACTTTTTCAAAAAGTAATCCAAGATTTTTCTTGTTCTTATATAATTTTTATGTATGTGAATACGAATCTATCTTCCTTTTTCTACATAACAAATCCTCTCATTTACGATTAATATCTTTTAGCATTCTTTTTGAGCGAATCTATTTCTATGCAAAAATAGAACATCTTGTAGAAGTCTTTGCTAAGGATTTTTCGTCTACCTTATCATTCTTCAAGGATCCTTTCATTCATTATGTTAGATATCGAGGAAAATCCATTCTGGTTTCAAAGAATGTGCCCCTTTTGATGAATAAATGGAAATACTATCTTATCCATTTATGGCAATGTCATTTTGATGTTTGGTCTCAACCAGGAACGATCCATATAAACCAATTATTCGAGCATTCATTTCACTTTTTGGGATATTTTTCAAACGTGCGGTTAAATCTTTCAGTAGTACGGAGTCAAATGCTGGAAAATTCATTTATAA